TCATCCCTTCCCCTTCCCGGAGTTCATTCTCCGGGGAACTTCGTTTAAATTATTCCGGTGTATTCTTTCCAATCTACTTCTTTTCTTCTTATTTCGTTGGAAATCAGATAAAGACAATTCCTATTTGATATAGCTATTTGTGCTAGTATTTTACGATTAAGAAGCAACTGTCTCTTGTATAAATCATGTATTAATTTACTATAACTATAGGATACTTGCGTTTCTCGAATTACTGCGTTTATCCGAGTGATCCACAAACGACGAAAATCTCTCTTTTTCTTATCCCTATCCCGATGAGACGAAACTAAAGCTCTTATTTTCTGTTGAGTAATAGTTCGAGTAAGTCTTGAATGAGCCCCTCGAAAGCTTGATGCAAATAAACGAATTTTTGTTCTACGTCTCCGAGCTATATATCCGCGTTTAATTCTGGTCATTTAATAAATAAGACTTTGATGAATAACTAATTGATTTCCTTTCTTTCAGTTATTCTTTTCCCCTTTCCTGGTCTATTAATAATCAAACGGATTTTTCCAATGTATAAAAAAAAGATTCCAATGGCGTTGGCTACTATAACCTTCCCAACCACGATTTTTTATTTTTTTTTAGGTATTTTACTGCGAAATACGAAAGAAATAATAAATTTTATTTTGCTAGGTGTCAAAAAAAAAATAGAGTCAATAAAAAAAAAGAAATATAAATTAAATAGATTAAAGAAATAGTGGGTTCCATCGTTTCTATGGTTACTTCTTAAACGGTGAGGTCTTCTCTATACACCGGAGCCTTTAACTTCATTTAATCAATGCTATTGAGAACTTGTATAGTTCACACCACACTCTTTGGCTCTACCCCTGAATTATGCAGTAATAGGTCTTTCACAATGAGACTCACCTATACAGTAACGGTATTTAATTATGAAAGTTAGCTGGGGTAGCTGACCTTCGTAGTCCGTTCTTGACCGATGGGAACTTCATTTTTATGTTTTTTTCATTTAAATAAGATTTCTTCCGCTTAATGGATAACCATTTGCTACCAATGGAGAATTGCTTATCATCTTAAATTCAGGTGATTAGATTTGCACCACTGGAAACCATAAACTTTAATACACAATACTAAGGGATCAATTTGCTTATTTTTAGATAGTGAATGGCGTTCCTTATTCTATTCTGTCCTATTCATAGGTACTGATCATTCATACTGGAAAGCGTTTTTCTTTCTTTTTTTGTGCCAGCTTATAATCTAAACGAGTCGCACATACACCCTAGTACATGTTCCTCGACGCTGAGGACATCCCCGAAGAGCGGGGGATTTCGTGACATTTCGAATTGGCTGTCTTGTATTTCTAATAAGTTGTTTAATAGTTGGCATGTTGAATCATATACATAATGGGCTGGTTTAGATTGATCCTAACCGAATGATTATGAATTTTTTCTCTTTAATAGACTAGTAAACTCGGAGATAAAATCTAAAATCACGGATTTGCACAAAATCCATCTTTTTTTCATTCAACTGCTACAAGATCAACAATTCCATAAGCTTGGGCTTCTGTTGCTGACATAAAAACGTCTCTTTCCAGGTCTTCAGATACAACCCATAATGGTTTGCCCGTCCTTTGTGCATAAACCCTTGTGATGGTTTCGCGTATTTTCAGCAGCTCTTCCGCTTCCAGGATAAATTCTCCCGTTTGCGCCTCATAAAAAGAGGCAGCAGGTTGATGAATCATTACCCTGATGATACAAGGATTTTCTATCTAGTGTGATGAAACGAACAGAAAAGAAAGATAAAGAATAATAGGAAAAAAAGATAGAATTAAATAACCGTACGGGCATCATCTTTTGTGCATTGCATACGGCTCTAGAATAAAATTGACCCTTTTTTTTACCCTCCATTGAAGAAAGATAAAAATATAATTTATCAGCCCCAGATGGGTAAATGATCAAATTGCCACCCTTCCTTTCGGAGGAGTTCAAAAATGCTATAAAAAATACTATGATGGCTCCGTTGCTTTCTATTGTAAAATGGATTATTTTTTTTATCTTTGATTCAGCAATCCCAAAGTTTCTTTTTTTGATCCAAAAAATATTTTTTCGCGCTCTTTTTTATAACTAAAATATTGTTTAGTTTAAGAGTTCCTCGGTGTGAAAACAAAAAAGTTTGTGACGCTGAATTGGACTTCCGATAGATAAGCGAAAATCGGAAATCCCTTTTATCTCATACTACTCTCTCGATACATAATCGAATCTTTTGGAAAAAAAACAATACAAAAATTTTTCATATCGAATTCGAAGTGCCATGCTATTATTACTTAATATTCATATGGCGAAGGCATAGTTCTCTTTTTTCTCTCAAATAAAAAAACCTCATTGGCGCCAAGCGTGAGGGAATGCTAGACGTTTGGTAAGTTCTCCTGCAGCTAGGAGAAAGGATCCCATTGACGCGGCTAAGCCCATGCATACTGTATGGACCTCTGGTCGCACAAATTGCATAGTATCATAAATCGCTA